ATACTCCGTACAGTACCCAATAAGTTATTGGGCGTTCTTTTAATGGTTTCAGTACCAACGGGATTATTGACAGTACCCTTTTTGGAGAATGTCAATAAATTCCAAAATCCATTTCGCCGCCCAGTAGCTACAACAGTTTTTTTGATCGGTACCGCAGTAGCTCTTTGGTTAGGTATTGGCGCAACATTACCTATTGATAAATCCCTAACTTTAGGTCTTTTTTAAATTGATTCAACTGTGAAGTACCATGATGTAGGTATCTAGGGAATAGTTACTTTAAAGTGAATCTTCCCTAGATACATTAATTTTATTATGATCCATTCCGCGAAAATACGGATACGGATCGTGCTGAAGATGAAAAATTGTCTTCTTTTTCTTTTTTATTTTTAATTCGAATAGAAAGAAAAAAAAGAAAAAGAAGATGTCAAAATTACAATGGATTTAAAATGAGAACTTATTCTTAGGTAAATCAATTGCGAAATTCTTCTGTAGAGTGTCCAATATCTGTTTTAGATCTTCCATGCGAAAATATTCAATTCTCATAAGATCTTCTTGACTGTTATTCAAAAGGTCCAATAATGTATGTATATTGGACCTTTTGAGACAATTATAGGTCCTGGAAGGCAATTCTAATTGGTCAATAAAAATACAATTCAATGGAATTCCTTTTTTGTTTTTCTTTAGATTAGTTAAGCCATCTTGAAAGGTTAAAAAGGGTAAAGTAAACCGGTTTTTATTTTCTTCGAAATTAATGTCCTCTTCCTCTGCATGTAGAAAGGGAATAAATAAATCAATCAAATTACGAGAAGCCTCATAAAGTGCTTCCTTAGGAGTTAAACTTCCATTTGTCCATATTTCTAGAAATAGTATTTCTTGTTTTTCATTCCCATTGCCATAAGAATGAATACTATGATTCGCATTTCGAACAGGCATGGATATAGCATCTATAGGATAACTTCCGTCTTGAGAGTTATTTGTGGGTTCCATACGATATCCGCGATCTCTCTTGATTTGTAATTCAATACACAAATCAATTGGTTCCGTCAGGTTAGCTATATGTTGTGTCGTGTCAACTATTTCCACGGACGGTGGTAATATGATATCTTGAGCGGTTACATATCTCGGACCTCTGATGCAAATTGATGCGTCTCTAACGCCATAGAGATTACTTCTTAATACAATTTCTTTCAAATTTAGTAAGATTTCGTGTACTGATTCTTCAATACCTATTATTGTAGAATATTCATGTGGTACCCTCTCAGATTTTGCACGTGTGATACATGTTCCTTCTATTTCTCCAAGTAAAGCCCTTCGCATGGCAATACCGATGGTGTCAGCTTGACCTTTCATAAGTGGGGACAAAATGAAACGACCATAATAAAGACGCTTACTGTCTACTCTTGACTCAACACACTTCCACTGTATTGTTCGAGTGGATCCTGCTACTTCCTCTCGAACCATACTATACTAGTATTATTATTTGATCATTGAATCATTTATTTCTCTTGAAATCGGTTTAATTCTTATCTCTACACACGTCTTTTTTTAGGAGGTCGACATCCATTATGTGGCATAGGTGTTACATCACGTACAAAACTTAATAGTATACCACTTCTACGAATGGCTCGTAATGCTGCATCTCGTCCGAGACCGGGACCCTTTATCATAACTTCTGCTCGTTGCATACCCTGATCAACTACTGTACGAATAGCATTTACTGCTGCGGCTTGAGCAGCATAGGGTGTTCCTCTTCTTGTGCCTTTGAATCCAGAAGTACCAGCAGAGGCCCAAGAAACCACCCGACCTCGTACATCTGTAACAGTTATAATAGTATTGTTGAAACTTGCTTGAACATGAATAACTCCTTTTGGTATTCGACGTCCATTTTTACGTGAACCAATACGCCCATTCCTACGTGAACCAATTCTTGGTATAGCTTTTGTCATATTTTATCATCTCATAAATATGAGTCAGAAATATACAGAAAGAAAAGAGACGGAGATATCCATTTCATATTAAAACATATCCTTTTTATTTTTATATGGGTACTTCTTTTATAAAGTCAATTTTATAAAGTCAAGTTCCTTTTTAGAAGAATTACCCTTGTCTCTGTTTATGTTTCGGATTGGAACAAATTACTATAATTCGTCCGCGCCTACGAATCAGTCGGCATTTTTCACAAATTTTACGAACGGAAGCTCTTATTTTCATATTTATTATTCCTTACCTTAATTCTGAATTTCCTTCTTGGAAGAAAAAAAGTCTCTTGAATTTTTTAACTTCTAATTGTATCCTCATGAAAAGAATGTTTAAAAAAATAACCTAATCGTTCGAATCTTTGTTGCGAAGTCTATAAATTATACGTCCCCTGGTTGAATCATAACGACTTACTTCAATTTTTACTCTATCCCCCGGTAGTATCCGTATAAAACTGCGCCGGATCCTCCCTGAAACATATCCTAGAATTAGATCTTCATTATCTAAACGGACCCGGAACATACCGTTGGGAAGTGATTCAGTAATTAAACCTTCATGAATCAATTTTTGTTCTTTCATTCCAGGTAACCTCCTTGAAGTATCAACTAATGGAGGAAGAGTTATATAACTTACTTTTCCTCTCTATTTTACAAATAGGAAGTTAGAGATAAAATTCGGATACTAGAAAGGGAGGATTACCATATACAAAACAACATTTCTCCTCCAATTCTTTCTAGTCGCGCTTCTCGATCTGTCATTATACCTCGAGACGTAGAAAGAATTACAATTCCCATTCCGCCTAAAATCTTAGGAATTCGTTGATAGTTGGAATAAATTCGTAAGCCCGGGCGGCTGATACGCTTTAAAACGGTTCTAGTTCTATATATTCTTTTTCCATTCTTTCTATGTCGCAGAGTTGAAACCAAGAAATATTTGTTACTTTCCTGATGTTTCCGAACGTTTTCAATAAAACCTTCTCGTAGAAGTATTTTTACAATGTTTTCGGTGATATTTGTAGATGCTATTCGAACCGTTCTTTTTGTATCCATATCAGCATTTCTTATAGAAGTTATTAGATCGGAAATAGTGTCCCTACTCATGACGAACTATAATTATAGGTTCCTCCTAATTTTGAGCTAATCAACATGTTTCCTTTTTTCTTTGTTTGAATTTGGAATTAATTATTATAAAGTATATACGTGAACCACAATCTACTAATTTGATCTATTTCAGATACCCTACTATATCATAGTCTCATCTACTAGTCTTTATAAGACTTCAGGAGCTAATGAAACTATTTTAGTAAAATTCAACTGTCTCAATTCCCGGGCGATCGCCCCAAAAACTCGAGTTCCTTTTGGATTTCCTTCTTGATCAATGACAACTGCAGCATTGTCATCATATCGTATTATGATACCGTTTTCACGTTTGAGTTCTTTACATGTACGTACAATTACAGCTCTAATTACTTCTGATCTTTCTAAAGGCATATTGGGAACTGCTTCTTTGATGACAGCAACAATAACATCACCAATATGAGCATATTGTTGATTACCAGCTCCTATGATTCGAATACACATCAATTTTCGAGCGCCGCTGTTATCCGCTACATTCAAAAGGGTCTGAGGTTGAATCATATCATTTTTATTTCAATCTGTTATTTCAATGCAAAAGGGTGAAAGAAAAAAAAGAAATATTGTCCGTCCAGAAATAAATAAACTTGCGGTTGTTTTTTCATCCTCAATACCCCTTTTGTGTAGTTCTACATCTCTATCCTGAAATAAGAAATTGAGTTCGTATAGGCATTTTGCGCGCAGCTATTGCGATAGCTGCTCTAGCTACAGTTTCTGATACTCCACCCATTTCATAAAGTATTCGACCCGGTTTAACAACGGATACCCAATATTCGGGGGATCCTTTACCCGAACCCATACGTGTTTCCGCAGGTCTTAGTGTAATAGGTTTGTCGGGAAATATACGTACCCATATTTTTCCACCTCGACGCGCATATCGTGTCATTGCCCTTCGTCCTGCTTCTATTTGTCTAGCTGTGATCCAAGCGGGTTCAAGTGCCTGAAGAGCGTATCTGCCAAAACTAATATGATTGCCTCGACAAGATATTCCCTTCATTCTTCCTCTATGTTGTTTACGAAATCTGGTTCTTTTGGGGTTATAGTCGATGGTTGTTTCTTAATTCCATCTCTACTGCAGAACCGGACATGAGAATTTCTTCTCATCCAGCTCCTCGCGAATGAAAGGATTCAAATTCAATAATGTTACAGAAGATTATAGATACACATTAATAGATAATACACTAAGTACTAAGTAATGGTTTTTATTGATATGTAATTTGTTACATAGGAAGATGTAGGTAGAAGATATACAATATAGCTAAACATGTGTCTATTTATGTATATTTATACAGAATGTAATGCTTCCGTTTTTTATAACGAATCTTTTCCTTGTTTTTATCTCTCTCGAATTATGCCAAAATAGTGTAATCCACTAAATAGAGGTTTCGCGGGCGAATATTTACTCTTTCCTGTTTCATTCGTAGGTTTAAACCATGACCTCTCAGAATAAATCAAATTTTTATTGGTTCGTTCCGCCATCCCACCCAATGAATTATTAGGATTCATTTTCAATAGAATCCTATGCAGTCACAGGTTTTGTCGTTCCCATAGCTTCTCCATTAATGGGTAGGTCCGACCTCTGCAATGGAGCGTTCCAGAAAATTCGTTCCCGAGTCAATTTCCTTAGTTTTTATTAACCCGAGGCTCTTTATTATTTCGAATTTTATTCTATATATTAATATTAAATATTAATATTTAATAATATTGAATTCTTAATATTTGCATTTTTATATTTCGAATTATACTAATTCGAATTACTAATTATTCAGTATTGATGCTTTCTCACACTGCCTTTTATGACATGATTCATAGACCATACATATTGGAATCCTATATCATTGATATTTTTGTTCTTTCTTTCTATCATCCTTCCATTTATCCACATCCCTT